GGTTTTAGTATGAATCTGAGGTTTCAATTGATTCATAGGGTCTCAACAAGAGAATTCCTATCAAAAAAAAAAGATAGGGAAGAGAAGATTCAAGAGGCCTGTCACGATTAACATAAAGAAAGATATATGAGCCAACTTGATATTGTCTTTTTTGGCATTATCATCACAAAGAAGAGATTCCGGATTTTTCTTACTTCGTATCTTTGGGTCAAATCGAGTCAAGTGGCTAAGCCATAAGGAGTTTGAAACTCTCTATTCCATATCCGTTGAAACCAGTATTTGTGTGTTTCGGCTTGAGCCGTACGAGATGAAATTTTCATATACGGCTCTAAGAGGGGGAGTCTTTCTTGGTTTACCTATCTCAATAAAGTATATGATTGGTTCGAGGAACGTCTCGAGATTCAAGCGATTGCAGATGATATAACTAGTAAATATGTTCCTCCTCATGTCAATATATTTTATTGTTTAGGGGGGATTACGCTGACTTGTTTTTTAGTACAAGTAGCTACGGGTTTTGCTATGACCTTTTACTATCGTCCAACTGTTACAGAAGCTTTTTCCTCTGTTCAATACATAATGACTGAGGCCAACTTTGGTTGGTTAATTCGATCAGTTCATCGATGGTCAGCAAGTATGATGGTTCTAATGATGATTTTGCACGTATTTCGTGTGTATCTTACGGGGGGTTTTAAAAAACCCCGCGAATTAACTTGGGTTACAGGGGTAGTTCTGGCTGTATTGACCGCATCTTTTGGCGTAACTGGTTATTCCTTACCTCGGGACCAAATTGGCTATTGGGCAGTAAAAATTGTAACAGGCGTACCTGAAGCTATTCCTATAATAGGATCACCTTTGGTAGAATTATTACGTGGAAGTGCTAGTGTGGGCCAGTCCACTTTGACTCGTTTTTATAGTTTACATACTTTTGTATTGCCTCTTCTTACTGCCGTATTTATGTTAATGCACTTTCCAATGATACGTAAGCAAGGTATTTCGGGTCCTTTATAGAGAAGGCAGATCATAGATATTTGTAATTTATCATATCGGGGAGGAACAAGAGTCTTTTATTGCTACAAATATGTATTATTGAAAAATAAGGCATGTTCTTTGGATACTTCTATTCAATTATGAAGTATTTTTTATTTGATACGAATCGAATAGTTGAAGTATATTTTCCTAAAAGGGGATGGATTATGGGAGTGTGTGACTTGAACTATTGATTGGTCCATGCAGATATATGGTTTTATCCGCCAAGTTGGAATTCACAACCCAACGTGTCTCCACATCCAACCATCATGTCAGTCCCTTTATGTAGCATAGGATAGGCCGGTTTTAACTTGAGGAGAATATTTTCTATGATCATACACGAATCATGTCATACATGAACAGGCTCCGTAAGATCCCTAGAATAAGTTATGTGGAATGATCCAATGTTCTATTTATTTACTTTGTTTGATTTTTTTTTTTTTTAGTAAATTTATTATAATTATATAATTAATTGATAGTATTAGTATTTAGTATTAATTGGATAGTAATCTTAGTAAATCTTTTATAGTATATAGATGCATTCATTTCCTTTGCATCGACCCTGATCTATTATACTATCGGAGTTAAATAAGGGATCTAAGGAAGAACAGGGGCTAGACTTTATTAGTAACAAGTAAAAACTTTGTATTTTGTTTATGTAATACAATCGAAATGTTGTGAGGATAAATACCAACCAAAAGATATGAGACAATCCAAAAAGCACTTGATCATGATCAAATTTGTAAGCCGACTTGGGTATTGAGCATTTCCCTGTTGCCAGAACTGAATTATTTGCAATGAATAATGAATCGTTGAAACTCGGGAAAATGGAATTTGATAAATAGTTTATTACATAGAGTCATTATACATTATATATGTAGATATGTATAAAATATAGGTCTTCTGTGGGCCTATTTATGTTCTATGGATCTATTTCTGTAATTCTTTTGATTCTTGCTCGAGCCGGATGATAAAAAATTATCATGTCCGGTTCTTTTGGGGGATGGATCCACAAGAGTTAACCTATCCAAATAACAAAGAAACCTGATTTGAATGATCCTGTATTAAGAGCTAAATTGGCTAAAGGGATGGGACATAATTATTATGGAGAACCCGCATGGCCCAATGATCTTTTATATATTTTTCCAGTAGTAATCCTAGGCACTATTGCATGTAGTGTGGGTTTAGCAGTTCTAGAGCCGTCAATGATAGGTGAACCAGCGGATCCGTTTGCAACTCCGTTGGAAATATTACCCGAATGGTACTTCTTTCCCGTATTTCAAATACTTCGCACAGTGCCCAATAAATTATTGGGTGTTCTTTTAATGGTTTCAGTACCAATAGGATTATTGACAGTACCTTTTTTGGAGAATGTCAATAAATTCCAAAATCCATTTCGTCGTCCAGTAGCTACAACAGTATTTTTGATCGGTACCACAGTAGCTCTTTGGTTAGGTATTGGAGCAACTTTACCTATCGAGAAATCCCTCACTTTAGGTCTTTTTCAAAGTTAAATACCATGACATAGGTATCTAAGGAAGATCCTCTTCTGGATCTTCCCTAGATACATCAATCTTATTATGTATATATTCTGCAAACATATGGACTGTGTCGGAGATTCAAAACTGATTCTATTATTTTTTATTTTATTTATAATTCTAAAATCTAAAAAATTCCAATGGATTTAAAATGAAAAATTTTTCTTAGGTAAATTGATTGCAAAATGCTTCTGTAGAGTGCCCAATATCTGTTTTATATCTTCTATGCGAAAATATTCCATTTTCATAAGATCTTCTTGACTGTGATTCAAAAGGTCCAATAATGTATGTATATTGGACCTTTTGAGACAATTATAGGTCCTGGAAGACAATTCTGATTGGTCAATAAAAATACATGTCAATGGAATTCCTTTTTTGTTTTTCTTGAGATTAGTGAATCTGTCTTGAAAGGAAAAAAAGGGTAGATTCCATCTGTTTTCATTTTCCTCTAAATTCATGTACTCTTCCTCTGCATGTAGAAAAGGAATCAATAAATCAATTAAATTACGAGAAGCTTCATAAAGTGCTTCTTTAGGAGTTAAACTTCCATTCGTCCATATTTCTAGAAAGAGTATTTCTTGTTTTTCATTCCCATTCCCATAAGAATGAATACTATGATTTGCATTTCGAACAGGCATAGATACAATATCTATAGGATAACTTCCCTCGTGAGATTCATTTGTGGATTTCATATGATATCCACGACCTCTCTTTATTTGTAATTCAATACACAAATCAATTGGTTCTGTCAGGTTAGCTATATGCTGTGTCGTGTCAACTATTTGTACAGAAGGTGGTGAGATAATATCTTGAGCTGTTATATATTTAGGTCCCCTGACGCAAATGGATGCGTCCCTAACTCCATAGAGATTACTTTTCAATACAATCTCTTTCAAATTTATTAAAATCTCATGTACTGATTCTTCAATACCCGCTATCGTAGAATATTCATGCAGAACATTTTCAGATGTTGCACGTGTGATACATGTTCCTTCTATTTCTCCAAGTAAAGCCCTTCGCATGGCAATACCTATGGTATCGGCTTGACCTTTCATAAGCGGGGACAGAACAAAACGACCATAATAAAGACGCTTGCTGTCTACTCTTGATTCAACACATTTCCACTTGAGTTTTCGAGTGGATCCTGCTACTTCTTCTCGAACCATACTATTATTTTTCTTTTCTTTATGATTATTGGATCAGATCATTGAATCATTTATTTCTCTTGGAATCTCTTGAATTATTATTTCTACACACGTCTTTTTTTAGGAGGGCGACATCCATTATGCGGCATGGGTGTTACATCACGTACGAAACTTAATAGCATCCCATTTCTCCGAATGGCTCGTAATGCCGCATCTCTTCCGAGACCTGGACCCTTTATCATAACTTCTGCTCGTTGCATACCCTGATCAATTAATGTACGAATAGCATTAAATGCCGCGGCTTGAGCAGCATAGGGTGTTCCTTTTCTTGTGCCTCTGAATCCAGAAGTACCTGCGGAAGCCCAAGAAACCACCTGACCTCGTACATCTGTAACAGTTACAATAGTATTGTTGAAACTCGCTTGAACATGAATAACTCCTTTTGGTATTCTACGTTCATTCTTTTTTGAACCAATACGTGCATTCTTACGTAAACCAATTTTTGCTATAGGTTTTGTCATATTTTATTAGATCATATTCATAAGAATAAAATAAAAAGAAAGAAGAATCAGAAAGATACGGAGATAGCTATTTAATATAAAAACGAATCCTTTCTTTTTACATGTACATGGGTTTTTCTTTTAAAAAGTTCTTGATTTAGAACTTGAGAAGGATTACCCCTGTCTCTGTTTATGTCTCAGATTGGAACAAATGACTATAATTCGCCCACGCCTACGAATCAAACGACATTTTTCACAAATTTTACGAACAGAAGCCCTTATTTTCATATTTATCATTCCTTATTTTCATTCTGAATCTATTTTTTTGTAAACAAAAATGAGTTTATTGCATTTTTGAACTTCGAATTATATCCCTACGAAAAGGATGTTTCAAAGAATGATCTAATCGTTCGAATCTTTTTTGCGAAGTCTATAAATTATACGCCCCCTGGTTGAATCATAACGACTCATTTCGATTTTTACTCTATCTCCGGGTAGTATACGTATAAAACTGCGTCGGATTCTCCCTGAAATATAACCTAGAATTAGATCTTCATTATCTAATTGAACTCGGAACATACCGTTGGGAAGTGATTCAGTAATTAAACCCTCATGAATCAATTTTTGTTCTTTCATTCCAGGGAACCCCCTTTAAGTATTAACTAATAGAGGAAGAGTTCTATAATTCACTTCTCCTCTCTCTTTTACAAAGAGTAAGTTCAAGAGAAAATTAGGGTACCCTGGTAGAATCACCATATATAACACAAAATTTCTCCTCCAATTTTTTCTAGTCGAGCTTCTCGATCTGTCATTATACCTCGAGAAGTAGAAAGAATTACAATTCCCATTCCACCTAAAATCTTAGGAATTCGTTGATAGTTGGAATAGATTCGTAGACCGGGTCGGCTGATACGCTTTAATCTTATTTTATTCCCTTTCCTAGTCTTTCTATGTCGTAAGGTTGAAACCAAGAAATTTTTTTGACTTTCTTGATGTTTTCGAACGTTTTCAATAAAACCTTCTCGTAAAAGTATTTTCACAATGTTTTTAGTGATATTAGTAGATACTATTTGAACTCTTCCTTTTTGATCTATGTCAGCATTTCTTATAGAAGTTATTATATCGGCAATAATGTCCCTACCCATGATGAACTATAGTTATTGGTGCCTTCTAATTCTTATATAATCAACATGCTTCTTTTTTGTTTTATTTTTTAATAAATTTTTTTATTATTTCATTATTAAATTATTAAAAATTAAAATCTCTTAGAAATTTAAAGTATATACATGAGACACAATCTATTAATCAGATCTATTTCAGATATTTGAATATTCTATATATAGAATATAGATAGGATCTATCCTATTTTCATCTATAAGAATCTATAAGACTTCGGGTGCTAATGAAACTATTTTAGTAAAATTCAACTGTCGCAATTCTCGAGCAATCGCACCAAAGATTCGAGTTCCTTTTGGATTTCCTTCTTGATCAATGATAACCGCTGCGTTGTCATCATATCGTATTATCATGCCGTTGTCACGTTTGAGTTCTTTACACGTGCGTACAATCACAGCTCTAATTATTTCTGATCTTTCTAGAGGCATGTTGGACACTGCTTCTTTGATTACAGCAACAATAACATCGCCAATATGAGCATATCGTTGATTACCAGTTCCTATGATTCGAATACACATCAATTCTTGAGCTCCACTGTTATCCGCTACATTCAAAAGGGTCTGAGGTTGAATCATATCATTCTTATTTTAATCTCTTATTTAAATGCAAGGGATAATGAAAAAAAAAAAGAAATATTGTCTGTCCAGAGATAAAGAAATCCGTAGTTGTTTTTTCATTATCCATACTCCTTCTTCTTTTACTTTTGTTTACCTATCCTGAAATAACAAATTGAGTTCGTATAGGCATTTTGCATGCTGCTATTTTCATAGCAGCTTTGGCTACAGTTTCTGATACTCCACTAATTTCATAAAGTATTCGGCTCGGTTTAACAACGGATACCCAATATTCGGGGGATCCCTTGCCCGAACCCATACGTGTTTCTGTAGGTCTCACAGTAACAGGTTTATCGGGAAAGATACGTACCCATATCTTTCCGCCACGACGCGCATATCGTGTCATTGCTCTTCGCCCTGCTTCTATTTGTCTAGCTGTGATCCAAGCAGGTTCAAGTGCCTGAAGAGCGTATCTGCCAAAACAAATCTGATTGCCTCGGCAAGATATTCCCTTCATTCGACCTCTATGTTGTTTACGAAATCTGGTTCTTTTGGGGTTATAGTTGATGGTTGTTTCTGAATTCCATCTCTATTGCAAAACCGGACATGAGAGTTTCTTCTCATCCAGCTCCTCACGAATTAAATGATTCAATAATATTATAATTAGATATTAATTAGATATTAGATATACACAGTATACACACGTATTTCTGTATTTCATTCTATCAAAATAAAATAAGAAAGAATATACTAATTTTTATATAGAATTTTTGAATTTGTTACATAGGTAACTTTATATATAACTAGGCGTGTTTTTCTATTTTATTTTATCGAAATTTCTAATAAAAGAAATTCTGAAATTAAAGAAAAATAAAGAAAGGTTTCGCGGGCGAATATTAACTCTTTGCTCCTTCATTTGTAGGGCCAATTCATGACCATTCAGAATAAATATATTTTTTTTGGTTCATTCCGCCATCCTACCCAATGAATCATTAGGATTGATTCGTTTTCAATAAAATCCTATGTAATCACGGGTTCCATCGTTCCCATAGCTTCTCTATTAATGCTTAGGCTTGAACTCTGCAATGGAGCTTTCAACAAGATTTGTTATTTGTTTGCGAGTTAATCTTCTCAGTTTTTCTTAACCCGAAGCTCGATTAAATTATTCTCTATTTTCTATTATTTGGATTATCTATTCTTCTATCTTTGATATCTTACATAATAGACTATATTATCCATATTGATTAAATCCTATTGATTAAATTATTTTTAAATTATTTAGATTATTATTTTAATTTCTTTAATTTCATTTATTTAATTTATTTTCTTCTATAGTTTCTCTTTTTTATTTGTATATTTCTTATTCTATTGTAATTAGATATTTTTTATTTTTATTATATATTGATGTTGATGCTTTATAACACTGCCTTTTTTATTTTTTTATGGCTTAATTCTTCATAAACCATACATATGGGAATCATATATCATTTAGATCTTTATTCTCTCTTTCTATCATCCTTCCATTTTTCCACATCCCCCCCTTTTTTTCACAATTCATAATCATATTTCTTTCTTATTAAAAGAATTTCAGTTGCTACAACTATATGATCAATTCAGTCATATAGTGACTGTTTCTTGGGATCTCGACAATACGAAGCAATAAGTTGGTTTTTAGTTTTGAGTTTCTTGAGTTTTGAGAGTTACTCAGTTTATAGTCGGGTCAGACTGTTTCTTTCTTTTTTTTTTCAATCTAAATTCTAAACTCTAAAGAAAAAACTAACGAGTCACACACTGAGCATAGCAATTATAATAAAATCTAAATTAAATCAAAGGGTAAATCGAATTTTTATTCAACCTTATAGAATTATAATTGTTTGTTTTTCTTTGATTAAGAAAAAAATAAGAAAAGAGTTTCGAAATCTTTTTTATCAATGAGCAGAATGGCGAGATAAAGAAAGGTCCATTATTCTTATTTTATTATTCTTGGTTTACAAATATCCAAATTTTGATGCCTAAGACTCCATAGATAGTTCTTATTGTATAGGAACAGTGATCAATTTTAGCGCGAATTGTTTGTAAGGGAACCCTGCCTTCTCTGATCCATTCGATACGTGCAATCTCTTTTCCGTCGATACGTCCTGCAATTTGCACTTGAATTCCTTTTGTACCCGTTTGTTCAGTTAATTCAATAGCTTTTTTCATTGCCTTTCGAAATGAGACTCTATTTTTTAATTGTAAAGCTATATATTCTGCAAGAATATTAGGTTGTCCATAAGGCTTTTCAATTCTTGTGATAGCAATATTGAGTCTCCGGTTTACAGAATGAAACTCTTTTTGTACATTCATCTGTAATTCTTCGACTCCCCGTGTCCGTCCTTCTATTAATAAGTTGGGAAATCCAATGTAGATTATGACCTGAATCAAATCTATTCTTTTTTGAATTACTATATGGGCAATTCCTTCGAAACCTGAGGATATTTTCTTATTTTTTTTTACATAGTCCTTAATACAATTCCGTATTCTTTCATCTTCTTGTAGACCTATGGAAAAATTCTTTGATTTTGCGAACCAAAAAGAATGATGACTTTGAGTTGTTCCAAGTCTGAAACCAAGTGGATTTATTTTTTGTCCCATATTTTTATATTCTTTTTCCATCCATTTTTTTCTAAATAGGAATCTAAATTTTAGATTTTAAAGAAATCTTTATATGACAAGTGGTTTTTTTTATCATATAACTACGTCCTCGAGCCCGGGGTTTTAACTTTTTTAAAATAGAACCTCTATTTACTTCAGCTTTACTAATAAATAAATCAGCTTCATTTAAACCCATATTATGACTAGCATTTGCTGCTGCAGAATAAACTAATTTTAAAATTGGATAAGATGCCCAATAAGGCATTAGTTCCAGTATCATGAGTGTTTCTTCATAAGAACGTCCCCGAATCTGATCAATTACTCTTCGTGCTTTGAAAACAGACATATATATATGTTGAGCTAAAACTTTTGCTTCTCTATCCGAATTTTCGTTCTTTATCATAAAAGTTCTCCCCCGCCAATGAATGATAAGTGCCTAGGTGAAGTATAGTATAAGATAAGTCAGAAAAGTCTAAGTCTTATGAAAAAGAAAATAAATATACCTCTACTCTGACTATAAGATAAAGACTCTTAAGATATAAGATAAGGCTTTTCGCATGAATACTTAGTAGAACGACTAACGACGAGATTTCTTATCGTTTCTTGCGTGTCTCACGAAAGTGAGAGTAGGTGCAAATTCTCCCAATTTGTGACCGACCATACGATCTGTGATATAAATAGGTAAATGTTCCTTTCCATTATGAATAGCGATTGTATGGCCAATCATTGTGGGTATAATGGTAGATGCCCGAGACCAAGTCACTATGATTTCTTTCTCCTCCCTCCTGTTGAGTTTTTCAATTCTTCCCGATAAATGATTAGCTACAAAAGGATTTTTTTTGAGTGAACGTGTCACGGCTGATTACTCCTTTTTTTACATTTTTGAAATGGGCATTCTATGTCCAATATCTCGATCTGAATCTGAAGTATAATGATGAATGGAAAAAAGAGAAAATCCTTTAGCTAGATAAGGGAAGGGGCGGATGTAGCCAAGTGGATCAAGGCAGTGGATTGTGAATCCACCATGCGCGGGTTCAATTCCCGTCGTTCGCCCATCATATTATTTCCAATTCCAAAAATTCGATTTTCAATGTTCCTATTTACGGCGACGAAGAAGAAAACTATCACTATATTTGTTCCTTTTCCTACTTCTTCTTCCAAGCGCAGGATAACCCCAAGGGGTTGTGGGTTTTTTTCTACCAATTGGGGCTCTCCCTTCACCGCCCCCATGGGGATGGTCTACAGGGTTCATAACTACTCCTCTTACTACAGGACGCTTACCTAGCCAACACTTAGATCCGGCTCTACCCAAACTCTTTTGGTTCACCCCAACATTACCCACTTGTCCGACTGTTGCTAAGCAGTTTTTGGATATCAAACGGACCTCCCCAGATGGTAATCTTAATGTGGCCGATTTACCCTCTTTTGCAATAAGTTTCGCTACAGCGCCTGCTGCTCTAGCTAATTGTCCACCCTTTCCAAGTGTGATTTCTATGTTATGTATGGCCGTGCCTAAGGGCATATCGGTTGAAGTAGATTCTTCTTTTTTATCAATAAAAACCCCTTCCCAAACTGTACAAGCTTCTTCCAAAGCATACGGCTTTCTAGATGTATATGATGATATCTAGACAGATGGATCTTATATGAATCGTATGATGAAGTACCACATGAGTGGATATATAGGAATCCAAATCTGCCGAATCACTTATGTTATGATCTTCTACATCCTAGGTCTCCCCGTTCCGTCATCTGGCTTATGTTCTTCATGTAGCATTCAGACCGGATGACTCTATGAAATTACGTCGATACTTGCACATATTACGGGTAACGTAGGAGACATCTCTCTTTTTCCCCGGGGGGTCTTTCTAATTACCACTGCTTAGCTTTCAATTCGCCTCTGACCATCAAATGAAATGTGAATAACCCGTCCTCCTCTCTTTGAAACAAGGAGGCGCTTCCGGTTCTGTGCGCGCTTCAAACAATTTTGTCTTCTCCATATTACCATATCTCTAGAGTCAATAATCTTCTATGAGGAACTACTGAACTCAATCACTTGCTGCCGTTACTCAACAGTTTTCTGTTGAGGTCTATCCCGTAGAGGTACTCCAATTGGATCAGTGATCGATTTCTAGGTTTCGTCGTAAACCTAATTGGTTACTTCCAATTACGTAAATCAATAGTTCAAACCGCACTCAAAGGTAGGGCATTTCCCATTGATATAGGAACTTCTGTACCAGAAACAATGGTATCTCCAATTATAGCCCCTCTGGGATGTAAAATATATCTCTTCTCACCATCCCCATAGTGTATGAGACAAATGTATGCATTTCGATTAGGGTCATATTCTATGGTTACGATTCTACCAGATATCCCTTTTTCATTCCGTCGAAAGTCGATTTTACGGTATAGACGCTTATGACCTCCCCCTCTATGCCCTGCGGTAATGATCCCTCTGGCATTACGACCTTTACCACAACGATGCTGTCCATAGATCAAATTCTTTCGTGGATTGGATTTCACTTGACTGTCTACGGCTCCATTGCGTGTGCTCGGGGTAGAAGTTTTGTATAAATGTATTGCCGTGTTATTAAGTCTTTTGCTTTAAGTTCTTTTCTCTATAAGAGGTGGAATAGAATAACCCGGTTGAAGCGTAATGATCATACGTCTGTAATGCATTGTATGTCCCATAATAGGTCCCATCCTTTTACCCTTTCCCGGGAGTCGATGACTATTCATAGCTCTTACCTTGACACCAAAGAAGAGTTCGACCCAATGCTTTATTTCTGTCCTAGTTGATCCTGATTCGACATTAGAAGTATATTGATTGTTCCCCAATAACCGAATACTTTTTTCTGTAAATACTGCATATTTGATTCCATCCATAAATCCATTTTCTTCCCTATGAGTTCCAGTATCGATAAGAATTATAGTTCTTACTGTTCATATGTTATGGTATGAATATACCATACCAATTCGCTATGTATGGATGATGAGATTCCATTGATACAGAGCCAATTCCAATAGACTTATTGAATGTTCCCATTGGCGTGCATCCAGCAGGAATTGAACCTACGAATTTGCCAATTATGAGTTGGGCGCTTTAACCATTCAGCCATGGATGCTTAACAGGGATCATCGTACATCGTGAATAACCAAATTCCAATTGAAATGAAATCTTTAGGAGGAATCAATGAAACGACATCAATTCAAATCCTGGATATTCGAATTGAGAGAGATATTGAGAGAGATCAAGAATTCTCACTATTTCTTAGATTCATGGATCAAATTCGATTCAGTGGGATCTTTCACTCACATTTTTTTCCACCAAGAACGTTTTATGAAACTCTTTGACCCCCGAATTTGGAGTATCCTACTTTCACGTGATTCACAGGGTGCAACAAGCAATCGATATTTCACGATCAAAGGTGTAGTACTGCTTGTAGTAGTGGTCCTTATATCTCGTATTAACAATCGAAAGATGGTCGAAAGAAAAAATCTCTATTTGATGGGGCTTCTTCCTATACCTATGAATTCCATTGGACCCAGAAAGGAGACATTGGAAGAATCTTTTTGGTCTTCCAATAGAAATAGGTTGATTGTTTCGCTCCTGTATCTTCCAAAAGGGAAAAAGATTTCTGAGAGTTGTTTCATGGATCCGCAAGAGAGTACTTGGGTTATCCCAATAAAGAAAAAGCGTATCATGCCTGAATCTAACCGGGGTTCGCGGTGGTGGAGGAACCGGATCGGAAAAAATAGGGATTCTAGTTGTCAGATATCTAAGGAAACCGTAGCTGGAATTGAGATCTCATTCAAAGAGAAAGATAGCAAATATCTGGAGTTTCTTTTTTTATCCTATACGGATGATCCGATCCGCAAGGACCATGATTGGGAATTTCTTGATCGTCTTTCTCCGAGGAAGAAACGAAACATAATCAACTTGAATTCGGGACAGCTATTCAAAATCTTAGGGAAAGACTTGATTTGTTATCTCATGTCTGCTTTTCGTGAAAAAAGACCAATTCAGGGGGAGAGTTTCTTCAAACAACAAGGAGCTGGGGCAACTATGCAATCCAATGATATTGAGCATGTTTCCCATCTCTTCTCGAGAAACAAGTGGGGTATTTCTTTGCAAAATTGTGCTCAATTTCATATGTGGCAATTCCGCCAAGATCTCTTCGTTAGTTGGGGGAAGAATCAGCACGAATCGGATTTTTGGAGGAACGTCTCGAGAGAGAATTGGATTTGGTTAGACAATGTGTGGTTGGTAAACAAGGATCGGTTTTTTAGCAAGGTACGGAATGTATTGTCAAATATTCAATATGATTCCACAAGGTCTATTTTCGTTCAAGTAACGGATTCTAGCCAATGGAAAGGATCTTCTTCTGATCAATCCAGAGATCATTTCGATTCCGTTATAAATGAGAATTCAGAATATCACACATTGATCGATCAAACAGAGATTCAGCAACTAAAAGAGAGATCGATTCTTTGGGATCCTTCCTTTCTTCAAACGGAACGAACAGAGATAGAATCAGATCGATTCCCGAAATGCCTTTTTGGATCTTCCTCCATGTCCTGGCTATTCACGGAACCTGAGAAGCGGATGAAGAATCATCTGCTTCCGGAAGAAATCGAAGAATTTCTTGGGAATCCTACAAGATCCATTCGTTCTTTTTTCTCTGACAGATGGTCAGAACTTCATCTGGGTTCGAATCCTACTGAGAGGTCCACTAGAGATCATAAATTGTTGAAGAAAAAACAAGATGTTTCTTTTGTCCCTTCCAGGCGAGCGGAAAATAAAGAAATGGTTGATATATTCAAGATAATTACGTATTTACAAGATACCGTCTCAATTCATCCTTCGGAACCAGATCACATCCCGGATCTGGTTCCGAAGGATGAACCGGATATGGACAGCTCCAATAAGATTTCATTCTTGAACAAAAATCCATTTTTTGATTTCTTTCATCTATTCCATGACCGGAACAAAGGGGGATATGCGTTACGCCACGATTTTTTTGAATCAGAAGAGAGATTCCCAGAAATGGCGGATCTATTCACTCTATCAATAACCGAGCCGGATCTGGTGTTTCGTAGGGGATTTGCCTTTTCTATTGATTCCTACGGGTTGGATCAAAAAAAATTCTTGAATGAGGTATTCAACTCCAGAGATGAATCGAAAAAGAAATCTTTATTGGTTCTACCTCCTCTTTTTTATGAGGAGAATGAATCTTTTTCTCGAAGGATCAGAAAAAAATTGGTCCGGATCTACTGCGGGAATGAGTTGGAAGATCCCAAACTAAAAACAGCGGTATTTGCTAGCAACAACATAATGGAGGCAGTCAATCAATATAGATTGATCCGAAATCTGATTCAAATCCAATATAGCACCTATGGGTACATAAGAAATGTATCGAATCGATTCTTTTTAATGAATAGATCCGATCGCAACTTCGAATATGGAATTCAAAGGGATCAGATAGGAAATGATACTCTGAATCATCTAACTATAATGAAATATACGATCAACCAACATTTATCGAATTTGAAAAAGAGTCAGAAGAAATGGTTTGATCCTCTTATTTCTCGAACCGAGAGATCCATGAATCAGGATCCTGATGCATATAGATACAAATGGTCCAATGGGAGCAAGAATTTCCAGGAACATTTGGAACATTTCGTTTCTGAACAGAAGAATCCTTTTCAAGTAGTGCAAGTAGTGTTCGATCGATTACGTATTAATCAATATTCGATTGATTGGTCCGAGGCTATCGACAAAGAAGATTTGTATAAGCCACTTCGTTTCTTTTTGTCCAAGTCACTTCTCTTTTTGTCCAAGTCACTTCTCTTTTTCTTTGTGAGTATCGGGAATATCCCCATTCATAGGTCCGAGATCCACATCTATGAATTGAAAGGTCCGAATGATCAACTCTACAATCAGTTGTTAGAATCCATAGGTGTTCAAATCGTTCATTTGAAGAAATTGAAACCCTTCTTATTGGATGATCATGATACTTCCCAAAGACCAAAATTCTTGATCAATGGAGGAACAATATTACCATTTTTGTTCAAAAAGATACCAAAGCGGGTGATTGACTCATTCCATACTAGAAAGAATCGCAGGAAATCCTTTGATAACACGGATTCCTATTTCTCAATGATATCCCACGATCGAGACAATTGGCTGAATCCCGTGAAACCATTTCATAGAAGTTCTTTGCTATCTTCTTTTTCTAAAGCAAATCGACTTCGATTCTTGAATGATCCACATCACTTCTGGTTCTATTGTAACAAAAGATTCCCCTTTGATGTGGAAAAGACCCGTATCAATAATTATGATCTTACATATGGACAATTCCTCAATATCTTGTCCATTCGCAACAAAATCTTTTCTTTGTGCGTGGGTAAAAAAAAAGATCTCTTTTTGGAGAGAGAGACTATTTCACCAATCGAGTCGCAGGTATCTGACATCTTCATACCTAAAGATTTCCCACAAAGTGGTGATGAAGCGTATAACTTGTACAAATCGTACAAATCTTTCCATTTTCCAATTCGATCCGATCCATTCGTTCGTGGAGCTATTTACTCGATCGCAGACATTTCTTCAACACCTCTAACAGAGGAACAAATAGTCAATTTGGAAAAAACTTATTGTCAGCCTCTTTCAGATATGAATCTATCTGATTCAGAAGGGAATAACTTGCATCAGTATCTCAGTTTCAATTCAAACATGGGTTTGATTCACACTCCATGTTCTGAGAAGTATTTACCATTCGGAAAGAGGAAAAAACGGAGTCTTTGTCTAAAGAAATGCGTTGAGAAAGGGCAGATGTATAGAACCTTTCAACGAGATAGTGTCTCAAAATGGAATCTGTTCCAAACATATATGCCATGGTTCCTTACTTCGACAGGGTGCAAATATCTCAATTTCACCCTTTTAGATACTCTTTCAGACCCATTGCCGATACTGAGTAGTAGTCAAAAATTTGTATCCATTTTTCATGATATGATGCATGGATCAGATATATCACGGCCAATTCCTCAGAAGATTCTTCCACAATGGACTCTGATCAGTGAGATTTCGAGTCAATGTTTACAGAATCTTCTTCTGTCCGACGAAACGATTCATCGAAATAATGAGTCACCCGTTCCATTGATACGGACACATCTGAGATCAACAAATGCTCGGGAGTTCCTCTATTCCATCTTTTTCCTTCTTCTTGTTGCTGGATATCTCGTTCGTATACATCTTCTCTTTGTTTCCCGAGCCTCTAGTGAGTTACAGACAGAGTTAGAAAAGATCAAATCTTTGATGATTCCATCATACATGATGGAATCTCGAAAACTTCTGGATAGGTATCCTACATCTGAAATGAATCCTTTCTGGTTAAAGAATCTCTTTCTAGTTGTTCTGGAACAATTAGGAGATTCTCTGGAAGAAATACGGGGTTCTGCTTCTGGTGGCAACATGCTATTGGGTGGTGGTCCCGCTTATGGGGTCAAATCAATCCGTTCTAAGAAGAAATATTGGAAGATCAATCTCATCGATCTCATACCAAATCCCATCAATCGAATCATTTTTTCGAGAAATACGAGACATCTAAGTCGTACAAGTAAAGAGATCTATTCATTGATAAGAAAAAGAAAAAACGTGAACGGTGATTGGATTGATGAGAAAATAGAATTCTGGGTCGCGAACAGTGATTCGATTGATGATGAAGAAAGAGAATTCTTGGTTCAGTTCTCCACCTTAACGACAGAAAAAAGGATTGATCAAATCCTATTGAGTCTGACTCATAGTGATCATTTAACAAAGAATGACTCTGGTTATCAAATGATTGAACAACCGGGATCAATTTCCTTACGATACTTAGTTGACATTCATCAAAAGGATCTAATGAATTATGAGTTCAATAGATCCTGTTTAGCAGAAAGACGGATATTCCTTGCTCATTATCAGACAATCACTTATTCACAAACCTCGTGTGGGGCTGATAGTTTTCATTCCCCTTCCCCATCTCCTCATGGAAAACCCTTTTCGCTCCGCTTAGCCCTATCCCCTTCTAGAGGTATTTTAGTGATAGGTTCTATAGGAACTGGACGATCCTGTTTGGTCAAATACCTAGCGACAAACTCCTATGTTCCTTTCATTACGGTCTTTCCGAACAAGTTCCTGGATGACAAGCCTAAAGGTTATCTTCTTGATGATATCGATATTGATGATAGTGACGATATTGATGATAGTGATGATGACCTTGATATTGATACGGAGCTGCTAACTATGACGAATGTGCTAACTATGTATATGACGCCGAAAATAGACCGATTTGATAGAACCCTTCAATTCGAATTAGCAAAAGCAATGTCTCCTTGCATAATATGGATTCCAAACATTCATGATCTGCATGTGAATGAGTCGAATTACTTATCCCTCGGTCTATTAGAGAACTATCTCTCCAGGGATTGTGAAAGATGTTCCACTGGAAAGATTCTTGTTATTGCTTCGACTCATATTCCCCAAAAAGTGGATCCCGCTCTAATAGCTCCGAATAAATTCAATACATGCATTAAGATACGAAGGCTTCTTCTTCCACAACAACGAAAGCACTTTTTCATTCTTTCATATACTAGGGGATTTCACTTGGAAAAGAAGATGTTCCATACTAACGGATTCGGGTCCATAACCATGGGTTCCAATGCGCGAGATCTTGTAGCACTTATCAATGAGGCCCTATCAATTAGTATTACACAGAAGAAATCCATTATAGAAACTAATACAATTAGATCAGCTCTTCATAGAAAAACTTGGGATTTTCGATCCCAGATAAGATCGGTTCAGGATCATGGGATCCTTTTCTATCAGATAGGAAAGGCTGTTACACAAAATGTACTTCTCAGTAATTGCCCCATAGATCCTATATCTATCT